CAAGCCACTGCTACATCTATTTCATTAGGAATTGATGATCTTTTAACAATACCCTCGAAGGGCTGGTTAGTTCAAGATGCTGAACAACAAAGTTCAATTTTGGAAAAACACCATCATTATGGTAATGTACACGCGGTAGAAAAATTACGTCAATCCATTGAAATATGGTATGCTACCAGCGAATATTTGAGACACGAAATGAATCCTAATTTTCGGATGACTGATCCCTCTAATCCAGTCTATTTAATGTCCTTTTCAGGAGCTAGAGGAAATGCATCTCAGGTACACCAATTAGTAGGTATGAGAGGCTTAATGTCGGATCCCCAAGGACAAATGATTGATTTACCCATTCAAAGCAATTTACGGGAAGGGCTCTCTTTGACGGAATATATAATTTCGTGCTACGGGGCCCGCAAAGGAGTTGTAGATACTGCTGTACGAACATCAGATGCTGGCTACCTCACACGTAGACTTGTTGAAGTGGTTCAGCACATTATAGTACGTAGAACAGATTGTGGTACTATTCGAAGTATTTCCGTAAGTCCGAGAAATGGAATGCCAGAACGCATTTTTATCCAAACACTAATTGGTCGTGTTTTAGCAGACGATATATATATCGGCCCACGATGCATTGCCGCCCGAAATCAAGATATTGGAATTGGACTTGTCAATCGATTCATAAGTTTTCGAGCCCAACCAATACATATTCGAACTCCATTTACTTGTAGGAGTACATCTTGGATCTGTCAATTATGTTATGGTCGTAGTCCCACTCACGGTGACCTGGTCGAATTAGGAGAAGCCGTAGGTATTATAGCGGGTCAGTCAATTGGGGAACCGGGGACTCAACTAACATTAAGAACTTTTCATACGGGGGGAGTATTCACGGGGGGGACTGCTGAACATGTACGAGCTCCCTTTAATGGAAAAATCAAATTCAACGAGGATTTAGTTCATCCCACACGTACCCGTCATGGGCATCCCGCTTTTCTATGTTCAACAGACCTCTATGTAATTATTGAAAGTCAGGAAATCATTCATAATGTAAATATTCCTCCTAAAAGTTTGATTTTAGTTCAAAATGATCAATACGTGGAATCAGAACAAGTGATTGCTGAGATTCGTTCTGGAGTAGCCACTTTAAATTTTAAAGAGAAGGTTCGAAAACATATTTATTCGGAATCAGAAGGAGAAATGCACTGGAGTACCGATGTCTACCATGCACCTGAATATACTTATGGCAATGTGCATCTATTACCAAAAACAAGTCATTTATGGATATTAGCGGTAGGTACGTCCAGATACAGTATTGTTTCCTTTTCCCTTCACAAGGATCAAGATCAAATAAATGCTCATTCTCTTTCTCTCGAAGAAAGATATATTTCTGACCTAGCAGTAACTACGGATCTCGCGAGACATCACTTGTTTAGTTCGGATTCTTCTAGTAAAAAAAAGGGAGGGACTCGTCATTATTCAAGACCTGAGAGCAGGATATCCAAAGGTCATTCGATTTTAGAACAATATCCTTTTATTCTGCACCAAAATGCTGATTTTTTAGCCAAGAGGCGAAGAAATAAATTCATAATTCCATTACAATATGATCACGAACGTGATAAACAACTACTACCCCATTTTGGTGTTTCGATTGAAATACCCAAAAATGGTATTTTACGTAGAAATAGTATTCTTGCTTATTTCGACGATCCCCGCTACCGAAGAAACAGTTCTGGAATTACTAAATATGGGGCTATAGAGGTGGATTCACTCCTTAAAAAAGAGGATTTGATTGAATATCGAGGAACAAAAGAATTGAGTCTAAAAAAGGTAGATCGATTTTTTTTCATTCCCGAGGAAGTGCATGTCTTAACAGGATCTTCGTTGATAATGGTCCGGAACAATAGTATTATAGGAGTGGATACACCACTCACTTTAAATCTAAGAAGCCGAGTAGGTGGATTGGTTCGAGTGGAGAGAAAGAAAAAAATTATTGAACTAAAAATCTTTGCTGGGGATATCCATTTTCCTGGAGAGACGGATAAGATATCCAGGCACAGCGGCATCTTGATACCACCGGGAACGGGAAAAATGAATTCCAAGGAATCGAAAAAATTCAAAAAATGGATCTATGTCCAACGGATCACACCTACTAAGAAAAAGTATTTTGTTTCAGTTCGACCCGTAGTCACATATGAAATCGCGGATGGCATCAATTTAGCTAAAATTTATCCACAAGATCTTTTGCAGGAAGGCGATAACATCCAACTTAGAGTTGTTAATTATATCCTTTATGGAAATGGCAAGCCACTTCGAGGCATTTCTAACACAAGTATTCAATTAGTTCGTACTTGCTTAGTATTGAATTGGCACCAGGACCAAAAAAGTTCTATAGAAGGTAGTCATGCTTCTTTTGTTCAAATAAAGACAAATGATCTAATTTGCGATTTCATAAGAATTGAGTTAGGTAAATCCCCCCTTTTGTATACCGGAAAAAGAAATAGTACGGTGGGTTCAGGATTGAGTAGTGATAATGCATTAGATTACAACAATATTAATCCTTTTTATTCTAAAGGAAAGATTCCATCAATTACGACGCAGAAGGGAACTAGAACTAGTGGTACGTTGTTGAATAGAAATAAGGAATCTCAATCTTTGAAAATTTTGTTATCATCGAACTATTCTCGAATTGTTCCATTCAATGGTTTGAAATCTAACAGTACCACTGTGACAAAACAATCAATTGAAGCGGATCCTGTAGCTCCTATTAGGAATTATTTAGGTCCTTTAGGTACAATAGTATTCAAAATTGCGAACTTTTATTCATATTGCCATTTAATAACTTATAATAACACTTTGTTAAAAAAATATTATTTCCTTAACAAATTTAGTCAGACTTTTCAAGGACTTAAATTTTTTATAATAGATGAAAATAGGGGTATTTTTAATCCTGATCCAGGCCGTAAGATAGTTTTCAATCCATTTGAGTTAAATTGGCGGTTTTTCCATCCCGAGATTTGTGATGAAACAGCTACACTTATTAGCCTTGGACAGTTTTTTTGTGAAAATGTCTGTCTACTCAAATACGGATCACAGAAAAAATCGGGTCAAGTTCTAATTGTTGATGTTGACTACTTAGTTATAAGATCAGCTAAACCTTATTTGGCTACTCCAGGAGCGACGGTTCACGGTCATTATGGAGAAACCCTTCATCAGGGAGATACATTAGTGACTTTTATTTATGAAAAATCAAGATCAGGTGACATAACGCAAGGTCTGCCAAAAGTAGAACAAGTCTTAGAAGTGCGTTCGATTGATTCAATATCCAGAAATCTGGAAAAGAGGGTTAAAGCATGGAATGAGCGTATATCAAGAATTCTGGCGCCACCTTGGGGATTCTTGATCAGCACTGAGCTAACGATCGCCCAAAGCCGTATCTCTTTGGTTAATAAGATTCAAAAGGTTTATCGATCCCAAGGGGTACAGATACATAATAGACATATAGAAATTATTGTACGTCAAGTAACATCAAAAGTCGTGGTTTCAGAAGATGGAATGTCTAATGTTTTTTTACCAGGAGAATTGATAGGATTGTTGCGAGCGGAGCGAGCAGGGCGTGCTTTGGATGAAGCAATCTGCTATCGAGCAATTTTATTGGGAATAACGAGGGCATCTCTTAATACTCAAAGTTTCATATCCGAAGCCAGTTTTCAAGAAACTGCTCGAGTTTTAGCAAAAGCTGCTTTACGAGGTCGTATTGATTGGTTGAAAGGGTTGAAAGAAAATGTTGTTCTGGGGGGAATTATACCTGTTGGTACCGGATTCAAAAAATTAGTACACCACTCAAGACAGCATAAAAACTTTAATTTGGAAATCAAAAAAAATAATTTGTTCGAAGGAAAGATGATAGATATCTTATTTCACCATAGAGAATTTTTGAGTTCTTCCATCCCAACTAATTTTCATTAGACATCAGAAGAATCAGTGAAATGATTGAGCGATACCTAAACTAAAAGCAAGTTTAGTTATTTCTTTATATATATATTTTTTTTTTATTTTATAAATATAAATTGATATATTTTAGAAATTGCTGGTCATTTTTCTTATTTGATGATCAGGGTAGATCATCATGAATTAAAAGAAAATAAAAGTCATTAATGGTTTGGATCGTATATCAAGGGTCAATCTTCCGTATAAAGTTCCATCGGAACAATTATCTATTTTATATACCTCGTCTCTTTATTTTTTTTTTAAGAAAGAGGAAGCAAGTGTGGGAAAAATGACAAGAAGATATTGGAACATCAATTTGGAAGAGATGCTGGAAGCAGGAGTTCATTTTGGTCATGGGACTAGGAAATGGAATCCTAGAATGGCACCTTTCATCTCCGCAAAACGTAAAGGTATTCATATTATAAATCTTACGAGAACTGCGCGTTTTTTATCAGAAGCCTGTGATTTAGTTTTTGATGCAGCCAGTAAAGGAAAACAATTTTTGATAGTTGGCACAAAAAATAAAGCAGCTGATTTAGTAGCATCCGCTGCCATAAAGGCTCGTTGCCATTTTGTTAATAAAAAATGGCTTGGTGGTATGTTAACGAATTGGTCCACCACCGAAACGAGACTTCAAAAGTTCAGGGATTTAAGAGCGGAACAAAGGCTCGGAAAATTTAACAGTCTCCCAAAAAGGGATGCAGCAATGTTGAAGAGACAATTATCCACGCTGCAAACATATCTGGGTGGGATCAAATATATGACAGGGTTACCCGATATTGTCATTATTGTTGATCAGCAAGAAGAATATACGGCTCTCCGAGAATGTGTCATTTTGGGGATTCCGACGATTTGTTTAATTGATACAAATTGTGACCCAGATCTTGCAGATATTTCCATTCCAGCTAATGACGATGCTATCGCGTCAATCCGATTGATTCTTAACAAATTAGTCTCTGCAATCATTGAAGGTCGTTCTAGCTATATAAGAAATCATTGATTATTATAATTAATAAGATAAGTCAATTACTTGGAGAAACTCCATATATATTTGATTTATTGGATCGGTTACTATTCCTGGATTTCATCAAAAACTCAAAACGAAAGTACTCGTACTTGGGATATTATGTAATTAGTAGCCTAAATAGACCACTAATGATTAAAATGGGTCAGTTCCGAAAGAGATGGTTGAATCAAATCAAAATAATTCTTTTTTTAAGTTAGATTTCTGTCAGAGGACAATATGAATGTTATACCATGTTCGATTAACACACTCAAAGGGCTATATGATATATCGGGTGTAGAAGTAGGCCAACATTTATATTGGCAAATAGGAGGTTTACAAGTCCATGCCCAAGTGCTTATTACTTCTTGGGTCGTAATTGCTATCTTATTAGGTTCAGTTACCTTAGCTGTTCGGAATCCACAAACCATTCCGGCTGGCGGTCAGAATTTCTTCGAATATCTCCTTGAATTCATTCGAGACTTGAGTAAAACTCAGATTGGAGAAGACTATGGTCCTTGGGTTCCCTTTATTGGAACTATGTTCTTATTTATTTTTGTTTCTAACTGGTCCGGTGCTCTTTTACCTTGGAAACTTATAGAGTTACCTCATGGGGAATTAGCGGCGCCCACGAATGATATAAACACTACTGTTGCTTTAGCTTTATTGACCTCAGTCGCCTATTTTTATGCCGGTCTTAGCAAGAAAGGTTTGAGTTATTTTGGTAAATACATTCAACCAACTCCAATACTTTTACCAATTAACATCCTAGAAGATTTCACAAAACCGTTATCACTTAGTTTTCGACTTTTCGGCAATATATTGGCTGATGAGTTAGTCGTTGTTGTTCTCGTTTCTTTAGTACCTTTAGTAGTTCCTATACCTGTTATGTTTCTTGGGTTATTCACAAGCGGTATTCAAGCTCTTATTTTTGCAACTTTAGCCGCGGCTTATATAGGGGAATCTATGGAGGGTCACCATTGAATATTTTTTAGATTTTTAACCCTTAGATTTAGATAAAGAGTCGGTTTTTTAGAAAGTTGCTTTTTCTGTAATCGATATAGGAATTCTAATGGATAATATCAATTTCTTTATATAGATAAGGTAGAGAAGCCTAGCAGTAAAAAAAGATATACCATATTATTGTATTGAAATTTAAATAAAAAAATCTTAGGATTTTTCCTAAGATTTTTTTATTTATTTCTCTTTTAGTCGAGATTATAGACTTATAAATTTCGATTGTATTTAGAGTGTATTTTATTTGTTGTTGTTAATTTAATATTATGATTTTTGAGTTTAGTTGACTATTAATTGGTATCTTTGTCCCACGTAAAGCTAAAAAAACTAACTTATCTTAATAAATCTAAAAAACTCACATATCTTTTAAATATTAAATATAAAAAGTTAAATCAGTATAACGAGCCCACGTTAATGGTTCAACCAAAAAGTCTTTTCTATCATTATTTTCAAAAAGCGGTTTACGTTATAGAAGAAACAAATGTATATGTGATATTATAAATTAACTAGTTAGAGTGAGGGTGTTACCTATATTTGGCTGCTCACTGCACTTAAAAAAAAGAGATTACACTAAAAAGTCCTTCGTTTTTTCTATGATTGGGGATTGAACAAATAAACAGATCAACTCGGAACTCAAGAAAGTCGAAAAGTGAAGACTGACTGATTGAATCAAAAAATGGGTTTAGAATAAACAAATATAATAACTATTATAATATGCTATGCATAGAGATTTATCTAAAACAAAAACTCTCTCCCACATAAGATAAGAGCAAAAAGCGCTATTTTAATGTCTTTCTACTGATGTATTCCTTCATTGTATCATTAACTATTTATTTTTTTTTTTGCGAGGAGCTTAGCTTATCATGAATCCACTGATTTCTGCCGCTTCTGTTATTGCTGCTGGATTGGCTGTAGGACTTGCTTCTATTGGACCTGGAGTTGGTCAAGGTACTGCTGCGGGTCAGGCTGTAGAAGGTATTGCGAGACAGCCAGAAGCAGAAGGTAAAATACGAGGTACTTTATTGTTAAGTTTGGCTTTTATGGAAGCTTTAACAATTTATGGACTAGTCGTGGCGTTAGCACTTTTATTTGCGAATCCATTTGTTTAATTCTCGAATAAAAATAAAAAAGTACGTAATAGTGTATTTGACTTAGACTTGCTTTTTGCTTGTTCGAATTATCTCTAAATTGCACTATAACAATTACTTATTCGTTGAGAGAATACCTCCGGGAAGGACTGATTTTAGGATTAGTAATTAGCAGATCCTCTCGCTTTCTTCCTTCCCGTTTTTAGTTCGTAGTCTAATGGAAACCTTTTTTAGTATGCGTTGCAACGCAACAAACAAGGTAGTTATCAATTGACAAAATACCCAGGACCTAACCCAATAAAATAAGTAGATTCTTGTAATTGTAAACTTTAATTTGTTTTTTATATAAAATAATCAATTAAAAGTTTCTCAATTAAATGAAAATCAATTAATCGATTAAAATAAAAATCAAAAATCCCATAAAAAAAAAGAAATCAATCAAAGCAAAGGGGGGGGAGTAATACAAAAAGAACTCTGTTCTTTGTTAGTCCTATCTATAAGAGGAGAGTATATGATAAATTTCACTGATTCTTTTGTTTCCTTGGGCCACTGGCCATCCGCCGGAGGTTTTGGGTTTAATACCGATATTTTTGCAACAAATCCAATAAATCTAAGCGTAGTAATTGGTGTAGTCATTTATTTTGGAAAGGGAGTGTGTGCGAGTTGTGTATTTCAAAAATAAGTTGGATCTGACCAACTGCACTTTATTTCTATTATTTTTAATAGGATAAAAAATGTGCATGATCTCCACGAATTACTTCTGAATAAATTCATAAATCATATGTAAGAACCATAGCATTTCGTGATTCATTGGTAAATTAACTTTGATTCTCTATCAACCAATAACGTGAGACGATTAAGATGGTTAAAGCTAAACTGCTTGAAGTCCAAGCATACTAAACATGGTATTCTTTCTACCACTATTACTAAGATGGTTTCAAAAAAAATACATAGTTGATAATTTATGCGATATAGAACACTCATATCGCTAAAAAAAAACATTCTTGAACCATTTACATAAAAAGGTACTTCCTTTTTTATCTAATTAATGTAATGCTGAATCGACAACCTATGTATAGAATACAAATTTTTGGATTGAATAGTGACAGCGATTTTGATTGAATGAAAAAAAACTAAACCTCATTATACAAGTTATATCTACTTAATAATTCTAGATAATAATTATTAAATTATCATATCAATCAATAAAAAATTCAAATTAAAATAAGGACTAAAAAAACAACTTTGCTGACTATTAATAAAGATTTCTTATCTAGTCAGAAGAGCCCTCTAAAAAATCTTGGATAAGAGAATTTTTGATATCTTTCAATCTGAACAGAAAAAATAGAGGGTAGGCTCATTACATTTAACTATATGGAAGTCCCATAAATTAAAAAATGAAGCGTGAGAGCCAAATGAATTGAAAGGTTCATGTTTGGTTCGGGAAGAGATAATGTAAATTATGAAAATTAATGTTAACAAAATCTACTTTCATTAAATGATTTATTAGATAATCGAAAACAGAGAATCTTGAGTACTATTCGAAATTCAGAAGAGTTACGTCAAGCAGCTATTGAACAGCTTGAAAAAGCCCGGGCACGATTACGTAAAGTGGAAACGGAAGCCAATGACTATCGAGTCAACGGATACTCCGAGATAGAACGAGAAAAACAAAATTTGATTAAGGCGACTGCTGAGAATTTGGAACGATTAGAAAATTACAAAAATGAAACTCTTCTTTTTGAACAACAAAGAGCGATTAATCAAGTCCGTCAACGAGTTTTCCAACAAGCTTTACAAGGAGCTTTAGGGACTCTAAATAGTTGTTTGAATAGTGAGTTACATTTTCGTACCATCAGTGCTAATATTGGCATTCTAGGGGGTATGGAAGAATAGTCCTTTCACTTTAGTTTAGAAAGTTTAGAATTTAGGCATTATTTTTTATTCCTTTGCTTCCGAAAAAGAGTTAAGAGACGCTAATGGTAACCCTTCGAACCGACGAAATTAGTAGTATTATACGTCAACGTATTGAACAATATACTAGAGAAGTAAAGGTTGTGAATACCGGTACCGTACTTCAAGTGGGTGACGGTATTGCTCGTGTTCATGGTCTTGATAAAGTAATGGCAGGTGAGTTAGTAGAATTTGAAGAGGGTACTGTAGGTATTGCTTTGAATTTGGAATCAAATAATGTTGGGGTTGTATTAATGGGGGATGGTTTGCTGATACAAGAGGGCAGTTCTGTAAAAGCAACAGGAAGAATTGCTCAAATACCCGTAAGTGAGGGTTATTTGGGTCGTGTTCTAAATGCTCTAGCGAAACCTATTGATGGAAGGGGGGAAATTGCAGCTTCTGAATCTCGTTTAATTGAAGCTCCTGCTCCAGGTATTATTGCTAGACGCTCCGTATATGAGCCTCTTCAGACAGGGATTATTGCTATTGATGCTATGATACCTATAGGACGCGGTCAGCGAGAATTAATTATCGGGGATAGACAGACTGGTAAAACAGCAGTAGCTACAGATACCATTTTAAATCAAAAAGGTCAAAATGTAATATGTGTTTACGTAGCTATTGGTCAAAAAGCATCTTCTGTAGCTCAAGTAGTAACTGCTTTACAGGAACGCGGAGCTATGGAATACACTATTGTGGTAGCGGAAACGGCAGATTCCCCTGCTACATTACAATACCTTGCTCCATATACAGGAGCAGCTTTGGCTGAATATTTTATGTACCGAAAACAACATACTTTAATAATTTATGATGATCTCTCCAAACAGGCACAAGCGTATCGCCAAATGTCTCTTCTATTAAGAAGACCTCCAGGTCGTGAAGCTTATCCAGGAGATGTTTTTTATTTGCATTCCCGCCTTTTGGAAAGAGCCGCTAAATTAAGTAATGATTTGGGTGAAGGAAGTATGACTGCTTTACCAATAGTTGAGACTCAATCGGGAGACGTTTCAGCTTATATTCCTACTAATGTCATTTCCATTACAGATGGCCAAATTTTCTTATCCGCGAATCTGTTCAATGCTGGAATCCGACCTGCAATTAATGTGGGTATTTCCGTATCGCGAGTAGGCTCCGCGGCTCAAATTAAAGCCATGAAACAGGTCGCTGGTAAATTAAAACTGGAACTAGCTCAATTCGCAGAATTAGAAGCCTTTGCCCAATTCGCTTCTGATCTTGATAAAGCCACTCAAAATCAATTGGCAAGAGGCCAACGATTACGCGAATTGCTAAAACAATCCCAATCTGCCCCGCTTGGAGTGGACGAACAGATAGCTACTATTTTTACTGGAGCAAATGGGTATCTTGATTCGTTAGAACTTGGACAGGTAAGGAAATTTTTGGTTCAGTTGCGTACCTACTTAAGAAAGAACAAACCTCAGTTCCAAGAAATTATATCTTCCACGAAGACATTCACTTCGGAAGCAGAAGCGCTTTTGAAAGAGGCTATTGAGGAATGCATGGAATTATTTCTACAACAGGAGCAAAACTAAGATTATGAGTCTTTTTTTAGGACTCATATAGTCTTAGTATTCTTACTAGAACTACAAGAATAATTTGTGGAAATTTCTCTGAGTCGAATTTTTATTCAATGAAAAAAAGTTATTGGGATAATAATCTAAAAAAATAAATGGAAAGAAATTGCGTCCAATAGGACTTGAACCTATACCAAAGGTTTAGAAGACCTCTGTCCTATCCATTAGACAATGGACGCTGCTTTAAATTCTTGTTTTTAAATTTAATATGTATAAATAGTTTAGTACATAAACAAAGATAAAGAATTGGATTGCATGCGCAGGTTTTTGGTAAAAAAGTCTAGTATGTATATAGAAATGAATGCTGGATCTACAAAAGTTATAAATAAAGCGGGTAGCGGGAATCGAACCCGCATCGTTAGCTTGGAAGGCTAGGGGTTATAGTCGACGTTAGCTGCTCTTTTTTTTTAACGTCTCTAATTCAAAACCGAACATGAAATTTTCGTTTCATTCGGCTCCTTTATGGAAATTTGTCTCAGATCTAACGCATACAAGAAGAAAAACATAAACAAAATTTCTTTGCTATATTGATTCTACGCAGAGTGAGTCATCATAAATATGAAAACTAATATCCATAACATCTATGTCAGCTTCCTTTATTTGCTTTTTAGATGATCCTTCTAGAAGAGGAAAATTTAATCAAATCTGTCTAGTTACTTCGTTCTTTATTTCCATTCGCGGAATCCTGAGAAAAAAAGAATTTGTTTTCTACCGAGCTAAAATAATATGCTAACGGCTCTAGTAAACCAAAGCCACTATTTTCTAGCTATTTGGCTCCAATTCTGTAAGATTCAAATTGAAGATTTAGTTACGATTAGAAAGAAACTTTTTATATTCATCCATGGATCCCTTTACTCATACTCATTTTATTGGAAGAGTTGAATCAACTCGAAAAAATATGCTTCGTGATTCGATATCAGACAAATTGTTTATTCAATAAAAACTGACGATTTGGCTACAAATCACGATAATTTAGATTTTTTCTCAAATATAGCATTCAGAGATAAAGGATTAACCTTTTTTAAGAAATAAAGTTTCCTATTGGAATATTAACCAAAAGACCCTTTAACTTTTTAAGTTTTTAATAGGACGAATCACACTTTTACCACTAAACTATACCCGCTACAATTTTATTATTGTCTATGAATTACTTATTTGTCGACTAAACGATTGAAATAAAATCTGATTCTATCAGACTCCTTTAAAATGGTATCTTCAGACGTATTCCGTTTTTTACATCCACTGGATTAAACATCACCCAAAAATAAAAGAGGGGTGAATCTATTTAAAAAAGTCTTTCACTAAAAAAAAAAGGTTCTCTATATTTTTTTTATTTTAGGGGAAGTGATTACTGAAAGTTATGACTTGAAGCAGCTCCTTAAGCTGGAAATAAAAATAGTTGACAATACTCCGAACTATTTGTTTTTTATTTTAAGGTCCCACAGTCCTTAGGGATTGTTAGATTTTCTTTATTTTGGGTCAATTAGAGTTAGATGGAGCTGCAGTTTTCAATTTGAATATATTTTGTTGTTACTTGAAGAAGTGAAGTGGGTGAGTTATACTATATATAACTACAACAATTTATAATAACTAACTACAACAAGTTATAATAAGTTCATAATTATATCTAACTACACTAGAATTTATAATAACTAACTACAACAAGTTATAATAAGTTCATAATTATATCTAACTACACTAGATTTAGAGCCAAACAGATATACAGCTCTATATCGAGATAATTAGAAGTTGAGTTCGACTTATATATTTACTATAATTCAATGGTATAATATGAATACAAAACTAATATATGAATAGAAAACTAATACACTACTCTATTCGTTAGCGAGAAAATCATATACTACTAACATTGATATTGGAAAAAAGCTAAATTAAAATAGAAAAACTAAAGAACAAGAACTATTAAGTAATAAAAGTAATAAAAATAAAAATTGCCTTTATTTTTTTTTGTATTGGTGTTTCTTTTTTTTTGCTTCAAAAACAAGTCACTTTCAATTGCTAAAAAAAATCAATAGATTTGTGACTAATTCATGGTAAAAAAAAAAGTAACGGCCCAGCTAGTGAATAGCCAGGCCGGGTAACTCAAAAAAGGAGGAAAAAAGGGGGGAGTTTTCTAGGGGAGATAGCTGTTTGGTTTTCAAGTCAAAGCAGATTGATAGGTATCTTTTTTATGTGTATCGTATATTTATCTAGTTAACTTTTTTAATTAGTTTATGTTTAGTTTATATTATAACTTAACTATATTAATTTTAATATTAGTTATAGTTATTATAACTATCTATTATATATAACTATCTACTTTAGTTATATCCTTAGTATTAATTACTATACCGTTTTTTATTATCTATCTTAATATTTATATTTATTTTTTTGACTAATTTATTAAAATTTTTTAGATTATTTACATTATAATTTAGTATTATATCACTATAATTTGAATGGGTAATTAAATTCCAATTTATAGTTATAATCTATCATTAGACTTTTATATAAAAAACTCTATAAATAAAATCATTACATTAATATAATATTAATATGAGTTTATACACTTTTATATACAAAATGGATATTATAATAATTTATTTGAAATTAGAAATAATATAATATAATAAAAAGAGCTTGTACATAAAAAAAAGATAAATTAATTAATCTTTGAATTGTAAAATAAATCAGAATTTTCTGAAGCAATTAGTTTAGTATAGTATTTTAAGTATCACATACAAAAAGAGAAAAAAATCCTAATTCCTAATTAGGAGAGATGGCTGAGTGGACTAAAGCGGCGGATTGCTAATCCGTTGTACGAGTTTTTCGTACCGAGGGTTCGAATCCCTCTCTCTCCGTTTTCTCTGATCACTTGATAACTTGCAATAAAAAAAAGTACAGCTTTTTCTTTGTGATATTTGGTCAAATTATGGCATATTCAATAATATTTACAAAAAGCAAGGAGAAATTATCAAATCAAAATATCTAATTTTTTTATTCCTCTCGACCAGGATTACGTCCTGGATCGTTAGATAAAAATCCGAAGATGAACAGAGAAACAAAGAATATCACTACTGTGTAAACGAAAAGTTTGAGAGTAAGCATTACACAATCTCCAAAATAGGATCATTTTTGGGTTAAAAGGGAATAGATTATCCATTTGAGTTATGTAACACATGTATTCTTTTGACATGTCATTCACGAAAAAAAAATATGAGAAAACAATAGAATAAAGAAGCAATCTTTTATTAAGTCTTTTTTTTTTTTTATAAATAAAAAAAAACTTCAATTTGATGCATTTGTTTGTTTTTCAAGATTATTATTTGTTCGTTACTGAAAAGCTTATTCTACTATTATATTCGCTTTATATAAATATATTCACTTTATATAAAGTTTTGTGTAAAGGAAAACAGAAGAACCTAATAAGTCAAGTATTTGCCTCACTGGAAAAGTGGCTATAACTTCGGACTTCACTGATTCAAATTTATCGCTCCTTTGAACTAATAGACTAGACAAGAATTCACATTTTTTTTTGAATTTAATGAGGATTTATAACCAACGTAAGATTGATATTATGACTTAGAATTAGAATAGAATCTTTTTTTTATTTTTTTTTTATTAAATTTTAAATTAAAGAAATGCTGAATTTCATTTTTGCAGTAGACTTTTTATTTTATTTAAAAATGAAATTTCATCGAAAACTTACAGCAGCTTGCCAAACAAATGCTAACAGAAAGAAAAATAGAGGTATAACGGGCATAATGTCTATAATTGGATTAAAAATCGCATAAGCCTCAGGCAATTTTCCCAAGAAAACACTACTTGACGAAAGAACAGGATTAAGACAGATGCAGATTAAATTCAAAAATATATTAAGCATAACAAAGATTTGTGTTTAGAAATAATTAAATTTTTATTGACTAAAGGATATAAGTGAATTTGACTAAGGAAGGTAAGTAATAACTAAAAAAGCCTTCTTTTGCTTTGATTTGAACTCCCCTCCCCTAAAAAAATCCAAATCAAAAATCCTTACATTTTCAAAAGAGAATACAAGGAATTATACTTTCATACAATATCTTAATTGAATTATATGTAATGATCAATGAATTTCTATTTTATTCTATAGTCACTTTACGTATTAGAATACCGGAACGAATTAGAGGATTCGCCTATAACTATTATAGTTTTTTTTTATTCTTATATTCTCTGCAATGAAATAGGGAATTTCTGCAATGAAATAGGGAATTGACGAATGTCCCATAATACACTAATAATCTTGATTAGTATCAAATCTAAATAAAATAAATATAAATGGGGCGTCGCCAAGTGGTAAGGCAACGGGTTTTGGTCCCGCTATTCGGAGGTTCGAATCCTTCCGTCCCAGATCTATTCTGCTGAATTCAAAAAAAGTCTATCGATTTCGTTTAATTAACGCCTAAAAAAATAAAAAAGGTTAAGTTAATAGGGTACTCTACAGTCTATGTATGGAAAGACTAAATCAGAGAATAGAGGTTTTTATACAAAATTCTACTTAGTCCTTTGTCAGTTAAATACCTTCAAACTTACTAGAATGGACTGCAATTTAAATTAAATAGGAAATATCAAAAGCATTTACACCCGTTTATTCTTTGGTATACCGTTCAAATAAAATACATAAAAATGCTAAGTTAATGTAGCAACTCGGGAGAGCAATTAGATATAGTCCAGTAAATAGAATGATTTTTTTGAATTCATCAAAAATCTCAAGCAAACTTTTAATCTAAAACAAAAAATAACCGGGGCCCATACGATATCTATTATGTATTCTTTGTATTGAATTTACGTAGTTAATAAGGTCTGTTCTTTTGGTTCACCCCTCAAAAATCTCATTATTAAATGAGATAATTGCCAAAATTCAATTGACATAATTACCAAGCGGCATTGTTAATAAAACAAAAGTTGCTTGTATATAATGCCTATGGAAATAGCATATTCCTCTGTTTAGTTTATCTTTTTTTTTAGAAAAAGGATAAACTAAAAAAATGACCTTAATCTTATATTACCTTATATTATATATTTTATATTATATACCTATAAATAAACCATGCTGGTTTAGCTTTCTTTGTCAAATTTTCTATCTCTCTTATCTCGTTTCAATTAAAAATGTCTCCTTTAATTTAATTCGACATATTCAAATAAAATAAATATCTCTATTTTTTTGACTTTAATTAATGAGATAGACATATCAATCATATACACTAAAGATTCTTAGGTAATTGTTTATCAGGCTTTAGCGACAAATAAATTAAATCATTTTTGGAAAACATAACATATTTAGTAGAATTATCTTTTGAATTAAAGGACAGGATAAATTTAATTTAATAAAACTAAGCCTTTTTAGTTTTCAATTTGTAGGAATATTTGGCACTTGAATAAATGCAAGTCTGAGACAAAGAAATTTTAGTGTAAAATACACGTCGAAGTTGATTTGTCTCATTAATTGGAATTTAAGTGAGTGGAATAAATAGGTATTTTTATTAATTAACAAATAATTTTTGATTAAAATGAAAATTTGTATTTTTCTTGACTAATTTACTATAAAGATTCAGTCCCCCGATTTAAATGGAACTTTTTTTAATGTACTAAAAAAGAAAACAAAATAAGACCTTTACTTGCAATTGACATATATATCAAAAAAACTTTGATTTTCATCCTTGGATTTATTGGTTTTCTTGCCGATCCTTGGCAGCATAAAGACTTTTTTTAGTCCCAACTAAAAAGTAAATGGATATAAAAAAAGTCTCCACTAAACTGAGTCAATGACTATTCATGATTCCATATTGAATCAATTCCATCCCGGTTCTAAATTAGAGGAATGTTATGGTAAAACTTCGTTTGAAACGATGTGGTAGAAAGCAACGTGCGACTTGAAGGACGTCATCCTTTCTGTGGATTCTTATATCCGCCATTTTCTATCTAAATGAGAATGCTCTTGTCTCGACATGGTTCGTTCTGCTTTACTTTTACTAGGGACCCAATTTCGGGGGTTATAAGTAAATAGTACGCGATGAAGCTCGAGTATAAAATAATAATGAAATTATCATACGGGGGGACGAATCTAGGGTTAATGCCCATTAACAAGCTGGACTACTTTGTAAAACATATCTCTATATTCTATATATAGAATCGAAAAAAAATAGTTAAATTCTAACAATTTGACTTTAATTTAAAATAAAAAAGTCAAACGTGTTGGAATCCGTAAGGTAAAATAAAACTAGTTCGATCAAAAGTGTATTACAGGATAATGATTTTTCGTATCATTTTTCCTAGAAAGAAAGGGTATGTTGCTGCCTTTTTCAAAGAAGTAAGATCACCGAAGTAATGTCTAAACCCAAGGATTCGATAAAACAAAGGTTAAGGATTGCGTAACAAGAAAACACAATTTTGAATTGTCTTGACAATAAAAAAATCTCCAAATTAGTAATTGGACTAAACAATAAAAATACAACCAAATTTGAGATGAGACAAAACAAAAGAGTGTTAGAGACAACTCAATAAATTCGAAGGATTTCTATTGGAATTTTTCCAAAGCTACCCAACTTGAGTTATGAGGATAAATGAATGAAGTTTTTTATCTTTATGGAAAAAAAACAATTTAAATCATAGTCTAATTTAGTTCATTATTTTTTTTTTATTTTTTATAGAGAGATGTGTTTCCATTTATATTGTATCATCGCGATATTATGATATGACTAGTTATTTTTTTTTGATATTTAAGTAAATTCAATGATTTAAAGTTAAAAATCTTAAAACTAAATAAAAAGTCCAGTGCATTTTTATCTTGACTAAATATAAAAAGTTTTAAAATCATTCTTTCTTGAGCCGTATGAGGAGAAAACCTCTTATACGTTTCTGTGGGGGGGGGCTTTGCTTATCTATCCCAATGAGCAATCTATCGAATCGTTGCAATTGATGTTCGATCCCGAAGAGAAGGAAGAGATCTTCGGAGAGTGGGTTTTTATGATCCGATAAAGAATCAAACTTATTTAAATGTTCCGATTATTCTGGATTTTCTTGAAAAAGGGGCTCAACCCACAAGAACTGTTCATGATATTTTTAAGAAAGCGGAATTGTTTAAAAAATAACTTTGAATTCATTGAAGTAGTTTAACAAAAAGTTAGTTCATAATGTCTAGCACTAAAGCTTTATATCATATAGCTTTGTATTTGACTAAACATTTGTCTTTTTTTTGTAAGCAAGAGTATTGAATTTTTTGTCGTTTTAGTATCTAAATAGACTTTAGTTAGTGTTAACTAGTTCCTTAGATTTTCGGAAAATTTCTCATAGAGTTTATGTTGTGCCAATCCAACACAAGTATTTTATCTTTTAAAAACTGGGAGTTAGTTTTATGTAATTCATATTGACAATGGTGTATTGAACAAATATAATTCCAGTGTAATTCTAAATAACTGCATCGAGTTCCATTAATTTTTATATTGGTTAGATTGGTTTAGTTGGATTTAGATTAAGATTGGTATCGACTCTTAACATATTCTATTCATAAATTAGACAGACAGGGTTGCTAACTCAACGGTAGAGTACTCGGCTTTTAAGTGCGGCTATAATCTTTTACACATTTGGATGAAGTAACGAATTCGTCCAGACTATTGGTAGAGTCTATAAGACCACGACTGATCCTGAAAGGTAATGAATGGAAAAAATAGCATGTCGTAATAGTCATCAATTACTATAAAAAATTAATGTAGAATTCTGGAACAGGTCGTCCTTACTGGATCGATAGTTTTTCGTGAGTAAGGGGACAAAAAAAGGAGTTCATAGTTAATTTGACTCTTCGGTCAACTGAATAAATGGATAGAGTTTTATGACTCGAATTTTAGGAAAACAAAAAGTGACGAGCTTATGTTCTTAATTTGAATGATTACCCGATCTAATCTAATTAGACGTTAAAAATAGATTAGTGCCTGATACGGGACAGGATTCTGTAGTGAATCATTAATGACTTTTTTAATCCTAACTATTCTCCATTATAGATAGGGTAGAGTGGACATGAGTGTGTAAAAGAAAGAGCATATTGATAACTAAAATCAATTCCAAAATCAAAAGAGCGATTGGGTTGCAAAAATAAAGGATTTTTAACCTTTTTCTTGTTATGTTATAACTAACAAAAATATATTTTCTACGGAAAGATAGGAAGAAAATCTACGGAATGGACTCTCTGTTTTGGGGGGTGACTTTTCTTTACTGTATGCCTTTTTTTTTTATAGACATACTAGTTCTAGTTCTGACCATATCGCACTATGTATCATTTGATTGATCACCCAAGAAAAGATTCCTATCTGTTGTTCAAGTATAATTTTTCATGGAAGAATTCAAAGGATATTTACAAAAAGGTGGATTGAAACAACAACACTTCCTATATCCCCTTCTCTTCAAAGAGTATATTTATGCACTTGCACATGATCAGGGTTTAAATGCATCAACTTTTAATGAACCGTCGGATATTTCAGGTTATGACAAAAAATATAGCTCATTACTTGTCAAACGGTTAATTAAGAGACTATATCAACAGAATAGCTTTATACGTTCTCTTAATAAAGATAAGCAAACTCGATTCGTCGGACACAACAAGAATTTTTATTATAAAATGGTATCAGAGGGTTTTGCTATCGTTTTAGAAATTCCCTTGTCCCTACGATTAGTATCTTCGCTCAAAGAAAAAAAAGAAATACCGAAATATCAGAATTTACGATCTATTCATTCAATATTTTCTTTTTTAGAGGATAAATTTCCACATTTACATTATGTATCAGATATACTGATACCTTATCCGGTCCATCTAGAAAAATTGATTCAAATTCTACAATGCTGGATACATGATGTTCCCACTTTACATTTATTACGATTGTTTTTTCATGACTATCACAATTGGAATAATTGCATTACTACAAATAAATCTAGTTATGGTTTTTCAAAAGAAAATCCAAGACTCTATAGGTTTCTATATAATTCTTATGTAGTTGAATCCGAATCCATATTTGTTTTTCTTCGTAAATCTTCATCCTATTTACGATCAACATCTTTTGGACCTCTTCTTGAGCGAACACACTTCTATGGAAAAATGAAACATATTGGCGTAACTCCTTGTAATGATTTTCAGAAACCCCTAGAGATCTTCAAGGATCCTATCATGCATTATGTTAGGTATCAATCAAAAGTTCTTATCGCTTCAAGGGGGACTCATCTTCTTTTGAAGAAATGGAAATCTTACTTTATGAATTTATGGCAATGTCATTTTAACTTTTGGGCTGAACCCAGTAGGATACACCTAAACCAATTTCCAAATTTTTCTTTCTATTTTTT